GAACAGAAACTAAATCCATTTGATAGAAAAACATGCGCAAAGCAAATGGATTATTTATTGAACTTAATCAATAAATTTGCTGTAAAATCAAGTTTGAATTTTAAAAGACCTTTTTTAGTTCCCGAACACGAACAAGTAAGAATTGATTCAGAAGATAGAATCAAAATTTTAAAATTTTTATTTGATGCAGATACAACTCTTCCCAACGAGAAAACAATAAAAAAAAAATCTATTGCACTAAAAGAAATCCAAAAAAAAGTCCCTCGATGGTCATACAAATTAATTAACAATTTGGAACAACAGGAGGGAGAAAGCGAGGAAAGTGTGGTAGTGGATCATGAGATTCGCTCAAGAAAAGCAAAACGTATAGTTATTTTTACTGATAACCAACGGAATACTGATACTTATAGTAATACCCAAGAAACTAATAATACTGATCAAACAGACCAAGTGGCTTTGATACATTATTCACAACAATCGAATTTTCGTCGAGACATAATCAAAGGCTCTGTGCGTGCTCAAAGACGTAAAATAGTTACTTGGAAATTCTTTGAGGCAGATGCGCATTCCCCCCTCTTTTTGGACCGAATAGAAAAATCCCCCATTTTTTCTTTTGATATTTCCGAACGTATAAACCTAATTTTGAGAAATTTTATGTGGACAAGCACAGAACTCAAAATTTCGGATTCTAAAGAGAAAACCACAGAAGAAAGTGAGAAAAAAAAGGAAGAGGATAAAAAAGAGGAAGCCAAAAGAAAGGAGAAAGTACGTATAGAAATAGCGGAAGCCTGGGATAGTATTTTACTTGCTCAAGTACTAAGAGGTTTTTTGTTAGTAACCCAATCGATTCTTAGAAAATATATTATATTGCCTTCATTGATAATAGTTAAAAATATCGCCCGTATGCTATTGTTTCAATTTCCCGAATGGTCCGAGGATTTTAAAGATTGGAATCGAGAAATGTATGTTAAATGCACCTATAATGGCGTTCAATTATCAGAAAAAGAATTTCCAAAAAACTGGTTAACAGACGGTATTCAGATTAAGATCCTATTTCCTTTTCGTCTGAAACCTTGGCACACATCTAACCCACGAGCCCCTTATAATGATCCAATGAAAAAGAAAGATTCAAAAAATGATTTTTGTTTTTTAACAATTTTTGGAATGGAAGCTGAATTCCCTTTTGATTCTCCCAGAAAACAACTTTCATTTTTTGAACCCATTTTTAAAGAACTCAAAAGAAAAATTAGAAAATTGAAAAAGAAATGCTTTCTAATTCTAAGAATTTTAAAAGAAAAAACAAAATTGTTTGTAAATGTTTTAAAAGAAACAAAAAAATGGGTCATTAAAAGGATTCTTTTTTTAAAAGAAATAAAAAAAGAACTCTCACAAATAAATCCAATTCTATTATTTGGATTGAGAAAAAGAAAAGTATATGAATTGAGTAAAACGAAAAAAGATTCTATAACCAGTAATCTGATGATTGATGAATTGTCCATTGAAACTATACCATCATCCATTGAAACTATACCTCGGAATTGGACAAATTATTCATTGACAGAAAAAAAAATGCAGGATCTAACTGATAGAACAAGCACAATCATAAACCAAATAGAAAAAATTACAAATCAAAAAAAGGGCGGATTTCGAATTCCAGATCCAAATATTCGTTCTAACAAAATAAGTGATGATGATAAAGGGTTGGAATCACAAAAAAATATTTGGCAGATATTAAAAAGAAAAAATGCTCGACTAATACGTAAATTACATTATTTTATGAAATTTTTCATTGAAAGGATATACATAGATATCTTTCTGTGGATCATTAATATTCCTAGGATCAATACACAACCATTTCTTGAATCAATAAAAAAAATTATTAATAAATACATTACCAATAATGAAACAAATCAAGAAAAAATGGATAAAACAAATCAAAGTTTAATTCACTTTATTTCGACTATAAAAAAGGCACTTTATAATACTAATATTAGTAATAAGAATTCAAATACTTTTTGTGACTTATCCCACTTTTCACAAGCCTATGTATTTTACAAACTCTCACAAACCCAATTTATTCCTTTTTATTTTTATAAGTTAAAATCTGTCTTTCAATGTAATGGAGCAGCCCCCTTTATTAAGAATGAAATAAAGGATTATTTTATTGGAACACAAGAACTTTTTCATTCTCAATTAAGACATAAGAATCGTCAGAATTCTGGAATAAATCAATGGACAAATTGGTTAAGGAATCATTATCAATATGATATATCTCAGATTAGATGGTCTAGACTAGTACCACAAAAATGGCGAAATCGATTCAATCAACACTGTATGAATCAAAATAAGGATTTATGCAACTCCTCTAAAAAAACAAAATTTATTCACTACGAAAAACAAAATAATTTTGAAACGGCTTCATTACTAAACGAAAAAGAGAATTTTAAAAAACAATATAGATATGATCGGTTAGCATATAAATCTATTAATTCTGAAGATACGAAGTACTCTTCAATTTATGAATCGCCATTACACGTAAAAAATAACCAAGAAGTTTTTTCGAATTCCAACACAAATAAACGAAAATCTTTTTATATGATGGAAGGTATTCCTATTATCCCTATCAATAAGGATCTAGTACAAGATGATATTAGAGATATGGAGAAAAATCTGGATAGAAAATATTTTGATTGGAGAATTCTCGATTTTTGTCTTAGAACGAAAATCGATAGCGAGGCTTGGATCAATATTGATACTGACCCAAACAGTAATAAAAAATCTACTAAGGCTAAGCTTAATAATTATCAAATAATTGATAAAATCAAAAAGAAAAATCTTTTTTATCTCACAATTCATCAAGATCAAGAAATCAACTTATCCAATCAAAAACGTTTTTTTGATTGGATGGGAATGAATGAAGAAATACTAAATCGTCCCATATCAAATCTTGAACGTTGGTTCTTCCCAGAATTTTTGATATTTTATAATTTGTATAAAACAAAACCGTGGGTTATACCAATAAAATTACTTCTTTTAGATTCTAATATAAATGAAAACGCTACTGATATTGAAAACAAAAGCATCGCTGGAAATAAAAAAAAGGATCCTTTTATATCAATATCCTCCAGTGAAAAAAAATCTCTTGAATTAAAAAAACGAAATAAAGGGCAAAAAGAATCCGCCGCGGACCAAGCAAACTTTGAATCTGCTCTTTCAAACCAAGAAAAAGATGTTGAAGAAGATTATACGGGCTCGGACATGAAAAAACATAAAAATAAAAAGCAATACAAGAACAATACAAAAGCGGAGTTTGATTTCTTACTAAAAAGGTATTTTCTTTTTCAATTGCGATGGGATGATATTTTAAATAAAAAAATAATTAATAACATCAAAGTATATTGTCTCCTGCTTAGACTGATAAATCCACGAGAAATAACTATATCCTCTATTCAAAGGGGAGAAATGAGTCTTGATATTCTGATGATTCAGAAAAATTTAACTCTTACAGAATTGATCAAAAGAGGAATTTTGATTATTGAACCAATTCGTCTATCTATAAAAAATGATGGGCAATTTATTATGTCTCAAACCATTGGTATTTCGTTGGTTCATCAAAGTAAACACAAAATTAATCAAAAATACCGAGAAAAAACTCATGTTGATAAGAATTCTGATGAAGTCATTACCAAATATAAAAAGATGACTGGAAATAGGGATAAAAATCATTATGATTTGTTTGTTCCTGAAAATCTTTTATCACCTAGACTTCGGAGAGAATTTCGAATTCTAATTTGTTTCAATTCTAGGAATAGAAATGATATGCATAAAAATTCAGCATTGGGGAATGGGAATAAGGTAAACATTCAGGTTTTGGATAAAAGCAAAGGATATCAAAAGAAACTTATTAAATTAAAGTTATTTCTGTGGCCCAATTATCGATTAGAAGATTTAGCTTGTATGAATCGTTATTGGTTTGATAGCAATAACGGCAGTCGTTTCGGTATGGTAAGGATACATATGTATCCGCGATTGAAAATTCATTACTAGTATATTTTTGCTATCTTTCCCATATCGTAGCGGGTCTATGACGACAAAGAGGTGCACACATTCATTGTCTTACATTCCGTTCTGATACATGATACTAATTCAATGACATATCAATTCGATCTCGAAATGAATCAATAAAATCTTCTGATTTTAGGACTAAGTTTTTATCTTTTTTGAGTACGGAAAACAACCATGCTTTTGTATACCTTTTCAAATCGAATTTTGAAATTTAAATCGGATTGATTTTAATTTGATTTAATAAAATTCGAAATTAGAACAAAATTAAGATTATTGTCTATACCAAACTAAAACAAGTGACATTATTATTACTGATCAATAAAGATATCTATCAATAAAAATATCTTAAAAAAAGAAGGGGGTTTCATTTTATGGTAAAAAATTCATTCATCTCAGTTATTTCACAAGAAGAAAAAGAAGAAAACAGGGGTTCTGTTGAATTTCAAATATTTAGTTTCACCAATAGGATACGAAGACTTACTTCACATTTACAATTACACAAAAAAGACTATTTATCTCAGAGAGGTCTACGTAAAATTCTGGGAAAACGCCAACGACTGCTATCTTATTTGTCAAAGAAAAATAGAATAGGTTATAAAGAATTAATTAATCGGTTGGATATTCGGGAATCAAAAACTCGTTAATTTGAAGAAGCATTTTGAATTATTTGATTTATTAGATCTTGAATTTGAATGAACTTTTTTTCGTTTTCAACAATTCATGAAAGAATGAATTAAGGAAAAACCTATGAATATACCAGCTCCAAGAAAAGACCTCATGGTAGTCAATATGGGTCCCCACCATCCATCAATGCATGGTGTTCTTCGACTTATCATTACTCTAGATGGTGAAGATGTTATTGACTGTGAACCAATATTGGGTTATTTACACCGAGGGATGGAAAAAATTGCGGAAAACCGAACAATTATACAATATTTACCTTATGTAACACGTTGGGATTATTTAGCTACTATGTTCACAGAAGCAATAACGGTAAATGGACCGGAACAGCTGGGAAATATTCAAGTACCTAAAAGAGCCAGCTATATCAGAATAATTATGTTGGAGTTGAGTCGTATAGCTTCTCATCTGTTATGGCTCGGCCCTTTTATGGCGGATATTGGTGCCCAGACTCCCTTTTTCTATATTTTCAGAGAAAGAGAATTAGTATATGATCTATTCGAAGCTGCCACCGGTATGAGAATGATGCATAATTATTTTCGGATCGGGGGGGTAGCGGCTGATCTCCCTCATGGCTGGATAGATAAATGTTTGGATTTCTGCGATTATTTTTTAATAAGGATTGCTGAATATCAACAACTTATTACACGCAATCCTATTTTTTTAGAACGAGTCGAGGGGGTAGGCATTATTGGTCGAGAGGAAGTAATAAATTGGGGTTTATCGGGACCAATGCTGCGAGCGTCCGGAATACAATGGGATCTTCGTAAAGTTGATCAGTATGAGTGTTATGACGAATTTGATTGGGAAGTACAGTGGCAAAAAGAAGGGGATTCGTTGGCTCGTTATCTAGTCCGAATTGGTGAAATGGTGGAATCCATAAAAATTATTCAACAGGCTCTCGAAGGAATTCCGGGGGGGCCATATGAGAATTTAGAAACCCGATATTTTGATAGAGAAAGGAATCCAGAATGGAATGATTTTGAATATCGCTTTATTAGTAAAAAACCTTCTCCTACATTTGAATTGCCGAAACAAGAACTTTATGTGAGAGTCGAAGCTCCAAAAGGAGAGTTGGGGGTTTTTCTGATAGGGGATCGGAGTGGTTTTCCTTGGAGATGGAAAATTCGACCGCCGGGTTTTATCAATTTGCAAATTCTTCCTCAGTTAGTTAAAAGAATGAAATTGGCTGATATTATGACAATACTAGGTAGTATAGATATCATTATGGGAGAAGTTGATCGTTGAAATGATAATTGATACACCAGAAGTACAAGATATCGATTCTTTTTCTAGATTGGAATTTTTAAAAGGGGTCTATGGAATTATATGGTTACTTATTCCTATTTTGACTCTTGTATTGGGAATCACAATAGGCGTACTGGTAATTGTATGGTTAGAAAGAGAAATATCCGCGGGAATACAACAACGTATTGGACCTGAATACGCCGGTCCTTTGGGAGTTCTTCAAGCTCTAGCAGATGGGACAAAACTTCTTTTCAAAGAAAATCTTTTTCCATCTAGAGGGGATACTCGTTTATTCAGTATCGGTCCATCCATAGCAGTGATATCAATTTTAGTAAGCTATTTAGTAGTTCCGTTTGGTTATCGCCTTGTTTTAGCGGATCTCAATATTGGTGTTTTTTTATGGATTGCTATTTCAAGTATTGCTCCCATTGGACTTCTTATGTCAGGATACGGGTCAAATAATAAATATTCCTTTTTAGGTGGTCTACGAGCTGCTGCTCAATCGATTAGTTATGAAATACCATTAACTTTATGTGTGTTATCAATATCTCTACGTGCGATTCGTTGATATATAGACATAAACTTTTCTCTATTCTTCCTTTCTAGGAAAGCGGTGGAATGAATTGAGTAAAGTTAGATATCTTCATTTTTTTTATTCATTATTCGGATTGAAGAATTAAATCAAATAGTTATATGAGTGAAAGAAAACAGCTTATATTATATATAATATATAAATTAGATAATTTAGAATATATAAATTCGCAGTAAAAATATTGAGTCTCATTTTCCATGTATAAGAAAGAGTTAAGCGGAAATAAACATAAACATAAGAAACCGTTTACCCCAAGATTGGTTAATTAGTCATCCTGACTTGAAGCGGGCTCAAAAGATCCACCGTATTGCGTTTTCACTATCATTTGTATGTATTAAGATACATGTATTATCATAACGGGGGGTTGAACAAAAACGAGTGGATGGTTAGAAACACCAAGATATGTAACGGATTTGTAATGGAAATGGAATTTTTGTAAATTATCCAAAAGGACATTTTTACATAATATACAAACAAAGAATACTAATTGGGGCTTAAAGTTGGTAGAAATTATTAGGCAGTACTCCCCAAGGCACGATTCCAATCCAGAGTATGCTCCTATCCACCGATTAAATACATAACTATTGGGAACGAAAAAATCCTTTATTTTGTAAGCCCCCCTTTTTTCAGAAATAGAAAGAAGAATAGGAATGAAAAAAAAAAAAAAAAGAGAAAGAAACCCAATTCCAATAAAAAAATATCTTTTTTCTCCTTTTCCATATCCATATTCATATATAGAATATGTATCATAATTCATGAATTAATATGGAATTCTTTTTCATAAGTAAAAACGACGGGCTAGTTATATTTCTACAAGAAGTATTTTATTGAAAAATTAAGTTATTACTCAACAAAGAAGAATTGAAATTATTAAAGAAGGGGTGAGATCAATTCAGAAGTACTTTGTTTTTTTT